ATTATTCAAAGGATCTACAAGAAGATCAAAAAATACGAGATTGTATCAAAAATTATGTGCAAAATAATATGAAAATATCCTCTAATGTAGAGGGAATTGCACGTATAGAGATTCAAAAAAGAATCGATTTGATTCAGGTCATAATCTATATGGGATTCCCCAAGTTATTAATAGAAGACAGGACTCGAAGAATCGAAGAATTACAGACGCATGTACAAAAAGAACTCAATTGTGTAAACCGAAAACTCAACATTGCTATTACAAGAATTGCAAATCCTTATGGGCACCCCAATATTCTTGCAGAATTTATAGCCGGACAATTAAAGAATAGAGTTTCATTTCGCAAAGCAATGAAAAAAGCTATTGAATTAACTGAACAGGCAGGTACAAAAGGGATTCAAGTACAAATTGCAGGGCGTATCGACGGAAAAGAAATTGCACGTGTTGAATGGATCCGAGAAGGTAGAGTTCCTCTACAAACCATTCGAGCTAAAATTGATTATTGTTCCTATGCAGTTCGAACTATCTATGGGGTATTAGGCATCAAAATTTGGATATTTGTAGACGAGGAATAATAAGAACTTACTTGACTTATATTTAGTTATATCTGGTGATAAAACAAATTATATTTAGTTATATCTGGTGATAAAACAAAAAATGGCAAACTCTTTCATTCTTTTTCTGGTAAATAATAAAAAAAAAAAGAACAATTCTATAAGGTTGAATAAAAATTCGATTAATCATTTGATATAATTGCTATGCTTAGTGTGTGACTCGTTGGTTTTTTTAGGGTTGGGATTCAAAAAAATGGACAGCCCATAGTACAAACTGATAACTATAGAACTAATAACCAACTCATCACTTCGTGTTATCTGGATAGAAAGAACCAGTCAAGATATGATATATAAGTCATATCATTGTAGCAACTGAAATCTTTTTTACATAAAAAAAAAAAAAAAAAAACAATCTGATTATGGGTTGTAAAGCAATATAAAGTATACAGATAAATGGAAGGGTGAGAGAAAGATAGAAAAAGAATATTAATGATATATAATTCCAATATGTAAGGTCTATGAGTCATCTCATATAAAGGGAATGTAATAAAGCATCAATACTGATTGATCCATAATTAGACAAATCCGTGCATAGAACAAAAAATCAAGAGCCCCGAGCCAATAAAGACTGAGAAGGTTGACTCAAGAATAAATTTAATTGGAGGCTCCGTTGTAAAATTCAGACCTAATCATTAATCGAGAAGTGGTGGGAACGACAGAACCTGTGAATGCATAAGATTCTATTGAAAACGAATCCTAATGATTCATTGAGTAGGATGGCGGAACGAACCAGAAACCTATTCATTTATTCTGAGAGGTCATGTCATAGACTAATCTTACAACTGAATGTTGAAAGAGTAAATATTCGCCCGCGAATATTTTTTTTATTTCTAAATTTTAGTCGATTCGAAATAAAAGGAAAAACAAAATAAAGATTCATTATAGCGTTCTACCAAAACGACATTATCTATAAATAGAATACGTGTTAAATTCTATATTAAAACACAAAAAATTTCTAATTTATAATCGATTAGATCAAATTTCAAAGAATCCCACGATTCCATATATTATTAACCGTGTATTTTTTTTTGTTTAATTATTTTTAATTGTTTAATTCGCGAGGAGCTGGATGAGAAGAAACTCTCGTGTCCGGTTCTGTAGTAGAGATGGATGGAATTGCTAAACAACCATCAACTATAACCCCAAAAGAACCAGATTCCGTAAACAACACAGAGGAAGAATGAAAGGAATATCTTATCGAGGTAATCGTATTTGCTTCGGTAGATATGCTCTTCAAGCGCTTGAACCCGCTTGGATCACATCTAGACAAATAGAAGCAGGGCGGCGAGCAATGACACGAAATGCACGCCGCGGTGGAAAAATATGGGTACGCATATTTCCAGACAAACCTGTTACAGTAAGACCTACAGAAACACGTATGGGTTCGGGGAAAGGATCTCCCGAATATTGGGTAGCTGTCGTTAAACCCGGTAGAATACTTTATGAAATGAGCGGAGTAGCAGAAAATATAGCTAGAAGGGCTATTTCAATAGCGGCATCGAAAATGCCTATACGAACTCAATTCATTCTTTCTGGATAGGAATGTAGAAACAAACGAAAGGGGTTTTTGGGATGAAAAAAAACAATTGCAGGTTTCTTTTTTTGTTTTGAACAAATAATATTTCTTTTTTTTTTTTTTATTTATACCTTTGCATTGAAAAAGAAAAAACCGATAAAAAAAAAAATGATATGATTCAACCTCAAACCCATTTGAATGTAGCGGATAACAGCGGGGCCCGAGAATTGATGTGTATTCGAATCATAGGAGCTAGTAATCGACGATATGCTCATATTGGTGACATTATTGTTGCTGTAATCAAGGAAGCAGTACCAAATACACCTCTAGAAAGATCAGAAGTGGTCCGAGCTGTCATTGTACGTACTTGTAAAGAACTCAAACGCGACAACGGTATGATAATACGATATGATGACAACGCTGCGGTTGTTATTGATCAAGAAGGAAATCCAAAAGGAACCCGAATTTTCGGCGCGATCGCCCGGGAATTAAGACAGTTAAATTTCACTAAAATAGTTTCATTAGCACCTGAAGTATTATAGGGGAAGACCTTAATAAAGTATTTGAATGAAATTGATTAAATTTATTTAATTAATTAGTAAATTGTTTAATTAATTAGTAAATTGTTTATCTATCACGTATATATCTTTAATAATTCATAAATATTAAAAAATTCAGAAAAAAAGAAAAAGAGCATGTTGATTATATCAAAATTCGGGGGAAACAAAAATCTTAGTTTATCATGAGTAAAGACACTATTGCTGACATAATAACCTCTATACGAAATGCTGACATGAATAAAAAAAGAACAGTTCGAATACCATCTACTAACATCACTGAAAATATTGTTAAAATCCTTTTACAAGAGGGTTTTATTGAAAACGTGAGAAAACATCAAGAAAGCAAAAAATATTTTTTGGTTTTAACCCTACGACATAGAAGAAATAGGAAAGGACCATATAGAACTGTTTTAAATTTAAAACGGATCAGTCGACCCGGTCTACGAATATATTCTAACTATCAACGAATTCCTAGAATTTTAGGCGGAATGGGGGTTGTAATTCTTTCTACTTCTCGAGGTATAATGACAGACCGAAAGGCTCGACTAGAAGGAATCGGCGGAGAAGTTTTGTGTTATATATGGTAATCTTTCTAATAGCCGACACGGTCATATTTGTGAAAAAAGAGAAAGGACAAGTTTATAATATTATCCCTCTTACATTAGTTGATACTTCAAAGCGGTTTTACCTGGAATGAAACAACAAAAATGGATTCATGAGGGTTTAATTACTGAACAACTTACCGATGGTATGTATCTTCCGGATTCGTTTAGATAACAAAATAATTATTCTGGTTTTTGTTTCGTAAAGGATTTCATGTAGTTTTATACGTATACTACCAGGAAATAGACTAAAAATTGAGGTAAGTCCTTATGATTCAACCAAAGGGCGTATAATTTAGAGACTCCAAAGAAAAGACTTGAATGATTAGGCGGTTTTTTCAATTTCAACATTCTTTCGTGAGGATACAATTCGAAATTAAAAATTTCAAGAAACTTATTTTCTTCCAATTAAGTAGATTCGGAATTAAAAAAAGGAATGACAAATATGAAAATAAGGGCCTCTGTTCGTAAAATTTGTGAAAAATGTCGATTGATCCGTAGGCGGGGACGAATTATAGTAATTTGTTCTAACCCGAGACATAAACAAAGACAAGGATAATCTTTCTAAAACAAAAAGACTCTCGAAATCTAAAGGACCCGATGTACAGATGTACAAATAAATAAATAAAATAAATAAGTAAAAAAAAAAAAAGAATAAGGATCCGTTTTGACATGAAATGGATATATCCATATATCTCTGACTTATATTTATGAGATGATAAAATATGGCAAAACCTATACCAAAAATTGGTTCGCGTAGAAATAGACGTATTGGTTCACGTAAGAATACACGTAGAATCCCCAAGGGAGTTATTCATGTTCAAGCAAGTTTCAACAATACCATTGTGACTGTTACAGATGTACGGGGTCGAGTAATTTCTTGGTCCTCTGCCGGGGCTTGTGGATTCAAGGGTACAAGAAGGGGTACACCATTTGCCGCTCAAACCGCAGCAGGAAATGCTATTCGGACAGTAGTGGATCAAGGTATGCAACGAGCAGAAGTTATGATAAAAGGCCCGGGTCTCGGAAGAGATGCGGCATTAAGAGCTATTCGTAGAAGTGGTATACTATTAAGTTTCATACGGGATGTAACTCCTATGCCACATAATGGCTGTAGGCCTCCTAAAAAAAGACGTGTGTAAAAATAAACATTGAAGAGATTTCAAGAGAAATAAATAATTCAATGATTTGATCAAATAATATACTATGGTTCGAGAGAAAGTAACAGTATCTACTCGGACACTACAGTGGAAGTGTGTTGAATCAAGAGCAGACAGTAAGCGTCTTTATTATGGACGCTTTATTCTGGCCCCACTTATGAAAGGTCAAGCCGATACAATAGGCATTGCAATGCGAAGAGCTTTGCTCGGAGAAATAGAAGGTACATGTATCACACGCGCAAAATCTGAGAAAATACCACATGAATATTCTACCATAGTAGGTATTCAAGAATCCGTACATGAAATTTTAATGAATTTGAAAGAAATTGTCTTGAAAAGTAATCTGTATGGAACTCGTAACGCGTCTATTTGTGTCAAGGGTCCTGGATATGTAACTGCTCAAGACATTATCTTACCACCTTCTGTGGAAATTGTTGATAATACACAGTATATAGCTAACCTAACAGAACCAATTAATTTGTGTATTGAATTACAAATCGAGAGGAATCGCGGATATCGTATAAAAACGCCAAATAACTTTCAAGACG